AGAACCGTACATGAGATTTTCACCTCATACGGCTCCTCAGAGGTCGCAAATAAATCTAAGTACCTTTCGACATTATTTATCTTGATATGTTTATAGGATAGATAGAGATTCAAACTCTTATCCTAGGGCCTCGAATTAGACCAATGGAATTCTGTCTGCTATTTATTCGAAATATCTATTTCGAATAAAGAAAAGTGCTTCTGAATTGATCTCATCTTTTAATAATTTGAATTTTTCTTTGTTGATTAATAACTTTATCCTTGAATAAAAAAAGAGTTTTTTGGAGGAATATCACATAGCTATTTCAACCTATCATTTTTCATTACGAAAAAGAATTAGGCATTGCATTAGTTCATGCATCATGACAAGAATTCTATCTCTCTAAATAAAATAGGTATTATAGGAAAGAAAGAATAACAAAAGATCTCTTTTTTTTTTTTTCTATTCTATTCTTTCGAGTTTATTTCATTCCTATTCTCCTTTCTCAGAAAAGGGGGACATTATCAAAGTAAAAGATTACTTCGTTCTTGATAGTTATTTACTTAATCAGTGGATAGGAACATACTCTGGATCGAAATCATGGGGAGTACTTCTTAATCGTTTCTACCAACTTTAAGCCCCAATTTGAATTCCTTTTAGGTCCAGAAATATCCTGTTGGATAATTTACAAAATCTCCATTACTAATCCTTTGCGTATCTTGGTCTTCCTAACCATCCACCCCTTTTTGTTAACCTTCCATTATGGTAATACATCTATGTTAATAGATAGTAAAAACTCCATACAGTTGATCTTTTGAACCCGCTTCAAGCCATGATGACTAATCAACCAATCTTGGGGTAAACAGTCTCGACTGCTTTGCTTATATTTACTTTCATTTCATTCTTGTACATAGGAAATGAGATTGAATCCCGTTAACTGCAAATTCAAAAGTCGTTTTATTTCACTCATATAACTATCTGGTTTAGTTCGTCAACCCGAATGCTGAATAAAAAAGAAAATATATTCAACTTATTTCACTTTCTTAAAAGAAATAGGGGAAATTTTATGTCTCACCGAATCACACGTAGAGATATTGATAATACACATAGAGTTAATGGTATTTCATAACTAATTGATTGAGCAGCAGCTCTTAAACCACCTAAAAAGGAATATTTATTATTTGATCCATATCCCGACATAAGAAGTCCAACGGGAGCAAGACTTGAAACAGCGATCCATAAAAAAACACCAATACTAAGATCGGATAGAATAAGGCGATAACCAAAAGGAATTACTGAATAACTTAGTAAAATGGATATGACTGCTATGGATGGTCCGATACTGAATAAACGAGTATTCCCTCTAGATGGAAAAAGATTCTCTTTGAAAAGTAGTTTTGTGCCATCTGCTAGAGCTTGAAGAATTCCCAAGGGGCCGGCGTATTCAGGTCCAATACGTTGTTGTATCCCTGCAGATATTTCTCTTTCTAACCAAACAATTACTAGTACACCTAATGTGATTCCTAATACAAGAGTCAAAATAGGGACAAGCACCCATATGATCCCATAGACTTCTTTGAAGAATTCCAATCTGGAAAACGAATGGATAGCTTGTAGTTCTGTTGTATTATCAATTATCATTTCAACGATCAACTTCTCCCATAATGATATCTATACTACCTAGTATCGTCATAATATCAGCCAATTTCATTCTTTTAACTAACTGAGGCAGAATTTGCAAGTTGATAAAACCCGGTGGGCGAATTTTCCATCTCCAAGGAAAAACACTCTGATCTCCTATTAGAAAAATTCCCAATTCTCCTTTTGGTGCTTCGACTCTTACATAAAGTTCTTGTTTGGACAATTCAAAAGTTGGAGAAGGTTTTTTACTAATAAATCGATATTCAAAATCATTCCATTCAGTATCTTTTATTCTATCAAAGCGTCGGATTTCTAAATTCTCAAAGGGCCCCCCTGGAATTCCTTCCAGAGCCTGTTGGATAATTTTTATGGATTCTGTCATTTCACTGATTCGTACTAAATAACGAGCTAATGAATCCCCTTCTTTTTGCCATTGAACCTCCCAATCAAATTCGTCATAACACTCATAATGATCAACTTTACGAAGGTCCCATTGTATTCCGGAAGCTCGTAGCATTGGTCCTGATAAACCCCAATTTAGTGCTTCTTCTCCTCCAATAATGCCTACGCCCTCAACTCGTTCTAAAAAAATGGGATTCCGTGTAATAAGCTTTTGATATTCAGCAACCCCTCTTAAAAAATAATCGCAAAAATCCAAACATTTCTCTATCCATCCATGAGGTAGATCAGCAGCTATTCCTCCGATACGAAAATAATTATGCATCATTCGCATACCGGTGGCAGCTTCGAATAGGTCATATATCAATTCTCGTTCTCGAAAAATATAGAAGAAGGGGGTCTGTGCCCCAATATCTGCCATAAAAGGGCCAAGCCATAACAAATGGGAAGCTATACGACTCAACTCCAACATAATGGCTCTGATATAGCTAGCCCTTTTAGGTACTTGAATATTGCCTAGTTGTTCGGGTCCATTTACGGTTATTGCTTCTGTGAACATAGTAGCTAAATAATCCCAACGTGTTACATAAGGCAAATATTGTATAATTGTTCGGTTTTCCGCAATTTTCTCCATTCCTCTGTGTAAATAACCCAATATTGGTTCACAGTCAATAACATCTTCACCATCGAGAGTAACGATAAGTCGAAGAACACCATGCATTGATGGGTGGTGAGGGCCCATATTGACTATCATGAGGTCTTTTCTTGTAGTTGGTGCAATCATAAGTTTTTTATCGAGTCATTCTTCCATGAATTGCTGAAAGTAAAAAGAAGTTCATCAAAATGGAAACGAATAAGTTCAAATGATATCACTCTTTAAATTAACGAGTTTTTGTCTCTCGAATATCCAACTGACCAATTAATTCTTTATAACGTACGCTATTTTTTTTTGACAAATAAGCCAGTAGTCGTTGACGTTTTCCCAAAATTTTTCGCAAACCTCTCTGAGATGAATAGTCTTTTTTGTGCAATTCCAAATGTGAAGTAAGTCTCCTTATCTTAGTGGTGAAACTGAATACTTGAAATTCAACAGACCCTCTGTTTTCTTCGTTTTCTTTTTGAGAAATAACCGAAATGAATGAATTTCTTACCATAAAAAAATGCCTCCTCTCCCTTTTTACAGATATGGATTTTACCGATCAGTAATAATAATGTCATTCATTTTCATGTGGTAGATACAATAATCTAATCCAAATTTCTTTCGAAACTCCTAATTTTATCAATTCAAATGAATCAATCCAATTGAAAATTAGATTTAGATAGGGAGAGAAAAGGATTGGCACATTTTCGTATTCACAAAAGCGAAGAATTTAGACCTAAAATGAAGAAGGTTCTGTTGATTCATTTCTAGATCGAATTCATAATTATTCATTTAGTATTGGATATTTAGAATGAAATGTAAGACAGGACGTGTGATGTGTGTATTTATTTGCTTTCATATATCCTATATAGTAGAGGAGATATAGGAAAAATGTACTATCAACGAATTTTCAATCGTGGATACAAACGTATCCTTAACATACTGAAACGACTGCCATTATTGGTATCAAACCAATAACGATTCATACAAGCTAAATCTTCTAATCGATAATTAGGCCAAAGAAAGAACTTCAATTTCATTAATGGATTTGTCTCTCTATCAAGGTGATTACTGGCACCTAGAACTTGGCTGCTATTCTTTTCGTTGCAAAATACAGGATTTCTATCTACATCATTCCTATTCTTTGAATTGAAACAACTTAGAATTCTTAATTTTCTACGACGCCTAAACGATAAAATATTTTCAGGAACAAGCAAATCCAAATGATTTTTGTCTCTATTTCTTGTTATTCTTTCATGTGGTGGAATAGATTCATCAAAATGATTCTTAGCAACATATCTTTGCTCTCGGTATCGTTGATTAGTTTGGTGCTTACTCTTATGAACCAACGAAATACCGATGGTTTGATACATAATAAATTGTCCATCGTTGTTTACAGACAGACGAACGGGTTCGATAATCAATATTCCCCTTTTCATCCATTCTGGAAGAGTTAAATTCTTCTGAATCAGCATTATATCCAAACCCAGTTCTCCTTTTTGAATCAAGGCTATAGAAACTATTTTTGTTTTTGGATCTATTAGTTTAAGCAGGAAACCATATACCTTAATATTAGTGAGAATTCTTTGATCAAAAGTATCGCCCCAGCTCAATTGAAAAAGACAACAACGGTTCAGGAACAAATATAGTTCTGCTTCCATGGTACTTTTGTATTTTTTTTTCTTTTTACCTTTTTTCATGCCCGATCCCGCAGAATCTTCTTCAATATCTTTTTGTTGGTTTGAAAGAACGGATCCAAGATCCCCTTGGCTTGTGGTTTCTTCTTGATTTATTTTCTTATTCGATGGTATCAAAAAACTTCCCTTTTGCTTTTCATTAATCTTTTGATTTTCATTACTATCTGCATTTCTATTCAAATTTAAAAGAAGTAATTTGCTTGGTATAAACCAAGGTTTCCTTTTATATGTTTTATAAAGTAACAAAAATTCTGGGAAGAACCAAAGTTCCTGATTCAATATGGGACGTTTTGCATTCATCCCCATACAAGCCCAAAATTCTTTTGGGGTTGTTGGGGGGGTTGGTAGATTCATTTCTGGAATCCTAAGATAAAAAATGTTTTTTTTATCAATTAGTTGAGAATTACCAATCTTAGTATTTTGATTGGCATCGATCGTGATCCAGGCCTCAATATCGACTTTTTTTCTAAGATCAAAATGGATAATTTTCCAATCCAAATATTTCCTATCGGGAGTTTGTTCCATATATAGAATATCGCCCTTTCCTAGATAATCTTGATTCTTATTTCCTTCAAACGGTGATCTAGAAATAAATGAGTCCTTTTTATTTTCAGAATTAATAGATTTATATGAGAAAAGATCATATTTATAGGATTTTTGAAAATTATCTTTTTGATTCGATAATGAATAGACTTCCAAAATATTTGGTTTTTTGGAATCAATTAATTGGTCTTTTTCATCAATTAATTGGTCTTTTTCATCAATTAATTGGTCTTTTTCATCAATTAATTGGTCTTTTTCATATGAATTCCATTTGCTGAAATTTTGCCTTTTACGTTGATAAAAGGAAAAAGTAATAGATTTATATGATAATGAGAAAAGAGCATATTTATCGTCTTCTGGAAAATTATCTTTTTGATTCGATAATGAATAGACTTCCAAAATATTTGGTTTTTTGGAATCAATTAATTGGTCTTTTTCATATGAATTCCATTTGCTGAAATTTTGCCTTTTAACCATACGACGTTGATAAACTCTATTCCGCCATTGTTGTGGTATTAATCCAGACCATCTGATCTGAGATAAATCGTATTGATAATGTCCTCTTAACCAGTTTTTCCATTGATTCATTTCAGAACTCGGAAGTCTGTTATCCCTTAATTTAGAATGAACTATTCCTTGTGTTTCAAAAGAATCCTTTATTTCAGGCTTAAGAAAAAAAGGGATTTCTTGATATTGAAGAAATGATTTTAATTTATACAAGTTAATAACTTGGGTTTGTGATAATTTGTAAAATACATATGCTTGTGACAAGTACGATAAGTCAGAAAAAATATGTGAATTTTTCTTACTATTACTAATATTAGAAAGTGACTTTTTTATAGTCGAAATAAACTCAATTGGATTTTGATTTTTTTTATTGTAAATGGATTTATTCCTAATTATTTTTGTTAAAATAAGAAATAATTTTATCTTCCTTCTGAGAATATTAATGATAGAGACAAGTATATTTGTGTAGATGCTTTCAATGCAAAATTTTAGAAAAAAGGTTAATTTACAGATTAATCGAGTATTTCTTCTTTTTAATATTTTCCATTTTTCGAATCTTTTAGCATTATAACTTGTTTTGTTAAGACTAATATTTATTTCTGAAGTTACTTTTTTTTTCTCTTTTGTAATTATTTCTATTTGATTTCTAATTGTATTTGTTTTATCAGTCAGGTCCTTCATTTTTTTTTCGGTCAATGAAGAATTTGTCCAACCTGGAGATGCGATTTGACTAGATGATTCATGAATCATCTGATTGCTGATTATGGGATCTCTTTCTTTTTGAGTTTCACTCGATTCATATACTTCTACTTTTCTTGATCGAAATAAGAGAATTGGATTGATTTTGACGAGTTCTTCTCTTATTTTTTTCAAAAAAATGAAACTTTTTTGAACCCATTTTTTTGTTTCTTTTGAAACTTTTCGAGGTAATCTTATTTTTCTTTTCAAAATTTTTAGAAGTCGAAAAGATTTCTTTTTAAATTTTCCAATTCTTTTTTCGAGTTCCTTAAAAATGGGTTTAAAAAAGGAGGGTCGTTTTCGGGGAGAACCAAAAGGAAGTTCGGTTTCCAGTCCGCAAATTGTTAAAAAACAAAAATCATTTTTTTCTTCTTTATTTTTCATTATTAGATCTTTATCAGAGAATCGGAGTTTAGATCTATGCCAAGGTTTCAGACGGAAAGGAAATAATATTTTTATCTGAATACCATCTGTCAACCAATCTTTCGGAAATTCTGTTTCGGACAATGGAAGACCATTATAGGTACATTTAATATGCGTCTCCCTATTCCATTCCTGTAAATCCTCATACCATTCAGGAAGTTGCAATAGTAGCGTACGTCCAATATTTTTCGCTATTATCAATGAAGGTAATAGAATATATTTTCTAAAAATAGACTGAATTATTAACGTGCAACCTCTTACTTCTTGCCCATATGGAATGGTCTCCCAGGCCTCTGCTATCCCGATTCTCTCGTTCTCCTTCTCTTCTTTTTTGTCCTTCTCTTCTTCTTCTTTTTTGTCCTTCTCTTCTTTTTTGTCCTTCTCTTCTTCTTCTTTTTTGTCCTTCTCTTCTTTTTTGTCCTTCTCTTCTTCTTCTTTTTTGTCCTTCTCTTCTTTTTTGTCCTTCTCTGTTTTTTCTTCTCTTTTTGTTTGCTCTTCTGTATACTCGACAATTTGGAATGCTGGCCCTTTCCCTACCCAATTTCTAAAAATTCGTTTAATTGGCCCAGAGATATCAAAAGAAAAAAGAGAAAAAAGAAGGGATTTTTTTTCTCTGCCCCAAAAAAGAGGGGAACGCGCATGTGCTTGAAACAGTTTCCAAATAACCATTTTACGCCTTTGAGCACGTATAGAACCGTAGATTATGCCTCGCCGAAAATCTGATTGTTGTGCATAGTCTATCAAAGTTACTTGGCCTGTTTCTTTTTCATCTTCATCACTATCCTCAGTCTCCCCGTCTATCAAAGTTACTTGGCCTGTTTCTTTTTCATCACTATCCTCAGTCTCCCCGTCTATCAAAGTTACTTGGCCTGTTTCTTTTTCATCACTATCCTCAGTCTCCCCGTCTATCAAAGTTACTTGGCCTGTTTCTTT